AATATCAAGAAATTCAGAATAATGAATCATAAATGGAGTTCAGATTCAAATTCCTAGATATTCCATACCTTAGAAAGAAAATAGAGACGGGGATTCTCTATAATGATAAAGAGATCAAAGACTTCTTCACGATTCTTATTCATCTACTTGTACTTGAATGAATTTTTTTTTTCAAAAAAAAAAATGGGTTGGTTGAAATTTTACTCATTCAATGAGTAAACAATAAAATTGGATTCGGTTGGTTGGTACCAACGAAATCGAGTACTAACTTCCATTTCTTATTTCTTGTTGAATTAACTGATCAATTTGCTAGCGGACATTTTTTATTTTTAATTCAGTTTGCAAAAAGAATTTCGACATATTTTACTTTATTATTATTATGACAATCAACCCTACTACTTCTGGTCCTGGGGTTTCCGCACTTGAAGAAAAAACCCTGGGGCGTATTGCACAAATTATTGGTCCGGTACTGGATGTAGTCTTTCCACCAGGCAAGATGCCTAATATTTACAACGCTTTGGTAGTGAAAGGTCAAGATACTGTCGGCCAGCAAATTAATGTAACTTGTGAAGTACAGCAATTATTAGGAAATAATCGAGTTAGAGCTGTAGCTATGAGTGCTACGGATGGTCTGATGAGAGGAATGGAAGTGATTGACACAGGAGCTCCTCTAAGTGTTCCAGTCGGTGGAGCAACTCTCGGACGCATTTTCAACGTTCTTGGAGAACCCGTTGATAATTTAGGTCCTGTAGATAGTCGCACAACATCTCCTATTCATAGGTCTGCGCCCGCCTTTATACAGTTAGATACAAAATTATCGATTTTTGAAACAGGAATAAAAGTAGTGGATCTTTTAGCTCCTTATCGCCGTGGAGGAAAAATAGGACTATTCGGAGGAGCTGGAGTGGGTAAAACAGTGCTCATCATGGAATTGATCAACAACATTGCCAAAGCTCATGGCGGCGTATCCGTATTTGGCGGAGTTGGGGAACGTACTCGTGAAGGAAATGATCTTTACATGGAAATGAAAGAATCTGGAGTGATTAATGAACAAAATATTGTAGAATCTAAAGTAGCACTAGTCTACGGTCAGATGAATGAACCGCCGGGAGCTCGGATGAGAGTTGGGTTGACTGCCCTAACCATGGCGGAATATTTCCGGGATGTTAATGAACAAGACGTACTTCTATTTATTGACAATATTTTTCGTTTCGTCCAAGCCGGATCCGAAGTCTCCGCTTTATTAGGCAGAATGCCTTCTGCTGTAGGTTATCAACCTACTCTTAGTACAGAAATGGGTTCTTTGCAAGAACGAATTACTTCTACCAAAGAGGGATCCATAACTTCTATTCAAGCAGTTTATGTCCCTGCGGACGATTTAACCGACCCCGCCCCTGCCACGACATTTGCACATTTAGATGCTACTACCGTACTATCAAGAGGACTAGCTGCCAAAGGTATCTATCCAGCAGTGGATCCTTTAGATTCTACGTCAACTATGCTCCAACCTCGGATTGTTGGCAAGGAACATTATGAAACTGCGCAAAGAGTTAAGCAAACTTCACAACGTTACAAAGAACTTCAAGACATTATAGCTATCCTTGGATTGGACGAATTGTCCGAAGAGGATCGTTTAACCGTAGCAAGAGCACGCAAAATTGAGCGTTTCTTATCACAACCCTTCTTCGTAGCAGAAGTATTTACCGGTTCTCCAGGAAAATATGTTGGTCTAACAGAAACAATTAGGGGGTTTCAACTGATCCTTTCCGGAGAACTAGATGGTCTTCCTGAGCAGGCCTTTTATTTGGTGGGTAACATCGATGAAGCTACCGCGAAGGCTATGAACTTAGGCGGGGAGAGCAAATTGAAGAAATGACCTTAAATCTATGTGTACTGACTCCTAATCGGATTGTTTGGGATTCAGAAGTGAAAGAAATCATTTTATCTACAAATAGTGGTCAAATTGGTGTATTACCAAATCACGCTCCTATTGCCACTGCTATAGATATAGGTATTTTGAGAATACGTCTTCTTACAGACCAATGGTTAACAATGGCTCTGATGGGCGGTTTCGCTAGAGTAGGCAATAACGAGATAACCATTTTAGTAAATGATGCGGAGAGGGGCAGTGACATTGATCCGCAAGAAGCTCAGCAAACTCTTGAAATAGCTGAAGCTAATTTGAGCAGAGCTGAAGGAAAAAGACAAACAATTGAGGCGAATTTAGCTCTCCGACGAGCTAGGACGCGAGTAGAGGTTATCAATGCAATTTCTTAACCAGTTTAGTGCGTCCGAATAATCAAAAGAAGTTCGGTTTAGACACCCTATTTTGTTTTGTTTGATATTTTTGATATTTGAATTTCGCGGATGGAATAGAATCAAGTTGAATCTGATTCTGATGCAACAAAATGAAATAACAAAAATTCATATAGAATATGAATAGAATAGCGGGGGTATAGAAAAAGATAAAAAATCAATAAAATAAAAAAAAAGGAAGGTG